GTCTATATGTTCGAACAACTGTTGGTCATATTTCTCTTTATCGAGAAATCGAAGAAGCTATACAAGGGTTTTGTCGGGCCTCCTCATATGGTATGGTATCCGAGCTAAGTGGTTCTATTAAATCAGTGTGAATTCGAGTCCAGTCCCTTGGGTTCAACCAGGACCCTATTTCCTGAATTTCTACACGAATGAAGATCGAGACAAGGAAGTTTTCCAATCATTAACTCAAACCCACTGTCAAACCCCACTCATCGGAATATGGAGGTACTTATGGCAGAACAGGCCGATCTGGTCTTTCACAATAAAGCGATAGATGGAACTGCCATTAAACGACTTATTAGTAGATTAATAGATCACTTCGGAATGGCATATACATCACATATCCTGGATCAAGTAAAGACTCTGGGTTTCCGGCAAGCCACTGCGACATCCATTTCATTAGCAATTGATGATCTTTTAACAATACCGTCTAAGGGATGGCTAGTCCAAGATGCTGAACAACAAAGTTTTATTTTGGAAAAGCATCATCATTATGGAAATGTACACGCGGTAGAAAAATTACGACAATCTATTGAGATATGGTATGCTACAAGTGAATATTTGCGACAAGAAATGAATCCTAATTTTCGGATGACTGATCCTTTTAATCCAGTCCATATGATGTCCTTTTCGGGAGCTCGGGGAAATGCATCTCAAGTGCACCAATTAGTAGGTATGAGAGGATTAATGTCGGATCCACAAGGACAAATGATTTATTTACCTATTCAAAGCAATTTACGCGAAGGGCTGTCTTTAACCGAATATATCATTTCTTGTTACGGAGCCCGCAAAGGAGTTGTAGATACTGCTGTCCGAACATCAGATGCTGGATATCTTACACGCAGACTTGTTGAAGTAGTTCAACACATTGTTGTACGTAGAACAGACTGTGGCACCATCCAAGGAATTTCTGTAAGTCCTCGAAATGGGATGATGTCGGAAAGAATTTTTATCCAAACATTGAGTGGCCGTGTATTAGCAGATGATATATATATAGGCTCACGATGTCTTGCCATTCGAAATCAAGATATTGGTATTGGACTTGTCAATCGATTCATAACTTTTCAAACACAACCCATCTCGATCCGAACTCCCCTTACTTGTAAGAGTATGGCTTGGATCTGTCGATTATGTTATGGTCGGAGCCCTACTCATGGTGACCTTGTCGAATTGGGAGAAGCTGTAGGTATTATTGCGGGTCAATCTATTGGGGAGCCCGGCACTCAACTAACATTAAGAACTTTTCATACCGGTGGAGTATTCACAGGGGGTACTGCAAAACATGTACGAGCCCCTTCTAATGGAAAAATAAAATTCCATGAGGATTTGGTTTATCCCATACGTACACGTCATGGGCATCCCGCTTTTCTATCTTATCTAGACTTGTATGTAACTATTGAGAGTGAGGATATTATACATAAGGTGACTATTCCACCAAAAAGTTTTATATTAGTTCAAAATGATCAATATGTAGAATCAGAACAAGTGATTGCTGAGATTCGCGCAGGAACATACACTTTGAATTTTAAAGAGAGGGTTCGAAAACATATTTATTCTAACTCAGAGGGAGAAATGCACTGGAGTACTGATGTATATCATGCACCCTTTTTTACATATAGTAATGTACATCTCTTACCAAACACAAGTCATTTATGGATATTATCAGGAGGCTCATACAGATCCAGTGTAGTCCCTTTTTCAATCCATAAAGATCAAGATCAAATGAACGTTTATTTTCTTTCTGCCAAAAAAGGGAAACCCTTTTCTAGCTTTTCAGTAAATAATGATCAAGGGAAAGACAAATTCCGTACTTCGGTTCTTTCTGATAAAAAAGAAAGCAGTAGTCCCGATTATTCGGAATTTAATCGAATCGTGGATAGGGTTCGGTGTAATCTTCTATTTCCTTCTATTCTCCACAAAAATTATGATTTCTTTTTATTAGCAAAAAGGCGAAGAAATAGATTCATCATTCCATTCCAATGGATTCAAGAACGAGAGAAAGAACAACTGCCTAGTTCTAGTATTTCGATTGAAATACCGATAAATGGTATTTTTCGGAGAAATAGTATTCTTGCTTATTTTGATGATCTTCAATACAGAAGAAAGAGTTCGGGAATTACTAAATATGGGGCTATAGGCGTGCATTCAATCCTCAAAAAAGAGGATTTAATTGAGTCTGGAGAAGTCAAAGAACTTACGCCAAAATACCAAACGAAAGTAGATCGATTTTTTTTCATTCCCGAAGAGGTGCATATTGTACCCGAATCTTGTTCCATAATGGTACGAAATAATAGTATTATTGGAGTAGATACACGAATCGCGTTAAATACAAGAAGCCGAGTAGGCGGATTGGTCCACATGGAGAAAAAAACAAAAAAGATTGAACTTAAAATTTTTTCTGGAGATATCCATTTTCCTATAGAGGTGGATACGATATTCCGACACAGTGGCATCTTGGTAC